GTTCTTATATAGATAAATTATTCATTTTGAAAGCATCTCTATATTAATATTCATATTGTGGTAGAAAGAGTACCATGCTGCGTCTGGACTTCAAATGATTTAGCTTTAACCATAGTTAATGGTCCCACATTTTTGGTTGATAGAGAATCAAAGCGGATTTACCAACGAATAACGAAATGCTATGGTTCTTGCATATGATTTCTTTATTCAGAAGTCATTCGTGAGATAATGTACCTACTTTTCCTAGTTATAACATAAAAAGTACAGCTGGTTGGATCCAGCCTATTCTTGAAATAAACAACTCGCACACACTCCCTTTCCAAAAAAAACCAATACCCCAAGCACTACACTTAGATTTATTAGATTTGTTGCTAAAATATCGGTATTAAACCCGAAACTCCCGGCGGATGGCCAGTGGCCTAAAGAAACGAAAGAATCGGTTACATTTTTCATATGATCTCCTCTTATAGATAGACTAAAAAAAAAGAACAGAGTTCTTTTTGTATCGCCCTGCCCCCCCCCCTTTGATATATTTGATATATATATTTTACTATTTCTAAATCGAGCCAAAAAAGATTCGATTTAGAAATGGTGAATTACCCCCTTCTTTATTTATTTATTTAAACCCTTCCTAAAAAATATAAAAGGGGGTTCGGTTCCTTAGACTACGAACGGAAAGGATGAAAGCGAGTGAGTATGCTAATTCCTCATCCACAAATCAGCCCTTCCCGTGGGTTATTGCTTTTTCGAATTTATAAGATTAAACAAAAGGATTCGCAAATAAAAGTGCTAATGCTACAACCAGGCCATAAATTGTTAAAGCTTCCATAAAAGCTAGACTAAGCAATAAAGTACCTCGTATTTTTCCCTCCGCCTCAGGCTGTCTCGCGATACCTTCTACAGCTTGGCCCGCAGCAGTACCTTGACCAACTCCAGGTCCAATAGAAGCAAGCCCTACAGCCAATCCAGCAGCAATAACGGAAGCGGCAGAAATCAGTGGATTCATGATAAGTTCCTCATACAAAAAAAAACGGTTAATGATACAGTCAGCCGATGAATTCTAACTTAATATTACATCGCTACAATTCATCCAGTCGAAGTCACTACAAACTTCAAATTGAAGTAATAATCTTATTCAAGGATCAAAACTACTTTACTTCGATATCTCTTTTTTAGTTCCTATCGACAAAATCTTTGCGAATCTGTACGACTTTCGTCCGTCCGTTTCTTTGTTCCGAACCATTCTTTGAATTCTTCGATTTTTTTTCTTGATTTCATCTGTTTATTCATTGAACTCCCAGTCCCAGAGGATACGGAAAGACTTCTATTGGAATAGCCATCAAATTTCTAGTAGTAGGGCAAATTGAATATCTCTTTAGTTCATATATAACTAGTCAATATTTAATATCAATCACCTATACACGTCTTTCTTCCATAACGTAAACCAACTCTTCATTCATCTTAAATTCAATCGAATTCGAGAATTATGCGTCGAAAAACAAGTTGACTTATAGCATAGCACTTTTTTACATATAATATACCTAGTAAAACCTCCCTCTCCGATCCGAATCACCCTATTTTTTATGAATCCCTTTTTTGTTTCTAAATACTTCTTTCCCTTTCTTTATCATTCTCCCGCATGGATACAATCTAAATAGACAAATTGCTTAGGCCGAATCAGTGGATATAAATATCATTATTTGATTGATCTAAGTTCACGCAATTTATTATTTCTGAAAATTTTATTTTGGTCAATCGCTGAAGAAAATCAACTGAAAGGGGAATCCTTCTATAGAGCACCCCTCTTTTTTTACTCACACTTCGTAAACCACAAGAATTATTATTCAAATTACGATTCCGAATAGGAAATATTAGGATTGGCCGACCAGCAATATAAAATGAATATCTATTCAGGAGAGAATGGTATAATATAAGTGGATCAACCAAGAATTTTAGGAAAAAGATCTTTTAGATCTCTTTCCCCCTTTTTTTTTACAACTCTCTACTCTAATATCTTTGGCTATTACTCTAGATTGTATATAGTGAGTTGTATATTTAGATTTCCTAATTAGATTATATTTTTTTTGAGCCACGCATACATTACCTTGGGATAAGCTAAAAAAGAATCTTTCAAAAACTAGTCAATGATGGCCCTCCATGGATTCCCCTATATAAGCCGCGGCTAAAGTTGCAAAAATCAGAGCTTGAATACCACTTGTAAATAATCCAAGGAACATGACAGGTATAGGAACCACTAAAGGTACTAAAGAAACAAGAACAACAACTACTAATTCATCAGCTAATATATTTCCGAAAAGTCGAAAACTAAGTGATAAAGGCTTTGTGAAATCTTCTAAGATGTTAATGGGTAAAAGGATTGGGGTTGGTTGAATATATTTCCCGAAATAACCCAATCCCTTTTTGGTAAGACCCGCGTAGAAATATGCCACTGACGTGAGTAAAGCCAAAGCAACAGTAGTATTTATATCATTCGTGGGTG